CTTTGTCCCCATTTAAATGGAACGAATTAAATAATTCGAAATTGACCCTTGACAGGGGTATATGTTGTATATGTATATCCTAGATGTGAAAATATGCGGAATTCCATCATGAAAAGGCTAGACATAAATCTATATACTAAATACGAACTAGGTCCCAGTTCGATAGAAATAATGAATCATAAAAAAAAATAGAGTTTAGAGTTCGGGTTCGATTTCTGTAGATAATATAGAAAGTATTGTCTAGAATGATAGGCAAATAAAAGACTTTCTCAGGATTTTCGGTCATCCATTTGTTTGATATTTTGAAAATAGGTGGGTTGAATTTGATTCGTTTGGATGGTACCAACAAAATGGATTGCTAACTCCTATTTCTTATTTAATTAATCGATCAACTTGCTATCGGACATTTTTTTTTTTTGGATTCGATAATTTTCATTTTCGCAAAAAATTTCGACATATTTTAACTATAATATTATGACAATCAATCCTACTACTTCTGGTTCTGGGGTTTCCACGCTTGAAAAAAAAAACCTGGGGCGTATCGCTCAAATTATTGGTCCGGTCCTGGACGTAGCTTTTCCTCCAGGCAAGATGCCCAATATTTACAATGCTCTAGTAGTTAAGGGTCGAGATACTAGTGGTCAACCAATTAATGTGACTTGTGAGGTACAACAGTTATTAGGAAATAATCGAGTTAGGGCTGTAGCTATGAGTGCTACAGATGGTCTAACACGAGGAATGGAAGTTATTGACACAGGAGCTCCTTTAAGCGTTCCAGTCGGCGGCACGACTCTCGGACGAATTTTTAACGTGCTTGGGGAACCTGTTGATAATTTAGGTCCCGTAGACACCAGCACAACATCTCCTATTCATAGATCTGCGCCCGCCTTTACACAGTTAGATACAAAATTGTCGATTTTTGAAACCGGAATTAAAGTGGTAGATCTTTTAGCTCCTTATCGCCGTGGAGGAAAAATCGGACTGTTTGGGGGAGCAGGAGTGGGTAAAACAGTACTCATTATGGAATTGATCAACAACATTGCAAAAGCTCATGGGGGCGTATCCGTATTTGGCGGAGTAGGTGAACGTACTCGTGAAGGAAATGATCTTTACATGGAAATGAAAGAATCCGGAGTTATCAATGAACAAAATATTGCAGAGTCAAAAGTGGCTTTAGTCTATGGTCAAATGAATGAACCGCCGGGGGCACGTATGAGAGTTGGGTTAACTGCCCTAACTATGGCGGAATATTTCCGAGATGTTAATGAGCAAGACGTACTTTTATTTATCGACAATATCTTCCGTTTCGTCCAAGCAGGATCTGAAGTATCTGCCTTATTGGGTAGAATGCCTTCCGCTGTGGGCTATCAACCTACTCTTAGTACCGAAATGGGCTCGTTACAGGAAAGAATTACTTCTACAAAAGAAGGGTCCATAACTTCGATTCAAGCAGTTTATGTACCGGCAGACGATTTGACCGACCCCGCTCCTGCCACGACATTTGCGCATTTAGATGCTACTACCGTACTATCAAGAGGATTGGCGGCCAAAGGGATCTATCCAGCGGTGGATCCGTTAGATTCAACGTCAACTATGCTCCAACCTAGGATCGTTGGCGAGGAACATTATGAAACTGCGCAAAGAGTTAAGCAAACCTTACAACGTTACAAAGAACTTCAAGATATTATCGCTATCCTTGGATTGGACGAATTATCGGAAGAAGATCGTTTAACTGTAGCAAGAGCACGAAAAATTGAGCGTTTCTTATCACAACCCTTTTTCGTAGCAGAAGTATTTACAGGCTCTCCAGGAAAATATGTTGGCCTAGCAGAAACAATTAGAGGATTTCAATTAATTCTTTCCGGAGAATTAGATGGTCTTCCCGAACAAGCCTTTTATTTGGTAGGTAACATCGATGAAGCTACCGCGAAAGCTATAAACTTAGAAATGGAGAGCAAATTAAAGAAATGACCTTAAATCTTTGTGTACTGACTCCTAATCGAAGTGTTTGGAATTCACAAGTAAAAGCAATCATTTTATCTACTAATAGTGGCCAAATCGGCGTATTAAAAGACCATGCCGCTACTGCGACAGCCGTAGATATAGGTGTTTTAAGAATGTTAGGCCTTGACGACCAATGGTCAACAATGGCTCTGATGGGCGGTTTTGCTAGAATAAGCAATAATCAGATTACTATTTTAGTAAATGATGCTGAGAAGGGTAGTGACATTGATCCACAAGAAGCTCAGGAAACTCTTGAAATAGCAGAAGCTAACTTGAAGAAGGCGGAAGGAAAGAGACAATTAATTGAAGCAAATCTAGCTCTCAGACGAGCTAGGACACGAGTAGAGGCTCGCAATACAATTTCGTAACCTGTTGGTGCGTCCGAATAATCAAACGAAGTTCCCTTGTCGGTAGAATCTATATATAGAATGCAACGAAAAAAAAAAAAAAAGAAATAGAAAAATTTATTAGATACCCCGAATCGAGGGTATCTAAT